ATTACTTAATGTTATAGAGCGTAATTGGTTTTTTGAGCTTTACCCTGAATTTGCTATTAACGGAGCAAAAAACTTTTTTCTTAGACAAGAAAGATTACCAGATTTATTCTTTCAGTATATACAAGCTCCTCGACAAACTTTATATACTATTCTCAAACTTTTACAACTTAAAGAAGCTCAAATCCAGCTGCTAGTTAATGAAACTTTTAAAACAAGAAGTTTCTCAAAAATAATTAATTTCTTAGAAAGTTATAACTTACCCACACCTAATTTATTCAATATAACCGAGTTAGAAGTATTATTAACTAAATTTGGACTACCTGAAGAAAAACGAAAATATCTTTTAACTAATATTTCTCAGAATCTAAATAATTCTGGTAAAAATTAAAAACCTGGGAGCCCTAGGTTCCCAGGCTACGATGCTTTTTAATTTGTTTTCTCCCGGTATACACAGAAGACCATGGTAAGAACACAAGTCTAAAATACAATCCTTCCTTAAATTACCTTAGCGTAGCCCGGCCATTGTTCATTAGCAATGCCTAATGAGGAATCTAGGCTTTATAAGCTCTGCTTATAAAACTTTGTATAAATAGGTGTGTGCAAGCACACACCGTACTTCCAGCTATTTATACTTAGGCTCCCGGGTAATTTAAGAAAGTATATTTCATATCAGAGATTGTACCCTAAACAAACTACGTTTGTTTAGATTAGGTCCTTGCTTAGATGTTTACTTGTAAACATCTTAGCCCGGCAGGCTTTCCCCGAAGGCTTTCCCCGTAGGCTTTACGCGAAGCGTAAACCTTTATGTTTTATCTTAGATAAAACATTTAGGGAAAACTTTATGTTTTACCGTTGCCTAAGTTTAAAAGTTTGTGCGAATGCACAAACCAATGGGTATGCGAACGAAGTTCGCCAACCTTACTACCTCCGGTAGTTTAGGCAGAGCTTTTAAACTTTCTAAATGTTGTTCAACATTTAGAAAAGCCTGCCGGCAACGGCAAGGGTCTAAGATAAAACATTTAGGACCTAATCTGAACAAACTATGTTTGTTTAGGGAAAACTTTATTTAACAACGAAGTTGTTAAATTTAGGCAACGGGCAAAGCTTAAAGATCCTAATAGAACTTTGCGTAGCCCGGGATCTAGGCTTTATAAGCTCTGCTTATAAAACTTTGTATAAATAGGTGTGTGCAAGCACACACCGTACTTCCAGCTATTTATACTTAGGCTCCCGGGTTCTATTTTGGACTTTTTTTCTGCGCTTCGCTACGTTTGTTTAGCTTAGGTCTAAGTTTAACAACTATGTTGTTAAACAAAGTAAGCAAGCAAAGCTTGCTTTCCTAGTTTGTGTTTCACACAAACTTTGGACTTCCACGAAGTGGAAGACTTTAACCGTTGCCCTGCCGGGCTAAGATGTTTACAAGTAAACATCTAAGCAAGGACCTAATCTAAACAAACGTAGTTTGTTTAGGGTACAATCTCTGATTGTATTTTAGACTTGTGTTCTTACCATGGTCTTCTGCGTTTGTTTAGGAATCTAGGGCCAAGACTACCAAAGGTAGTCAGGTTAATGCCTTTGTAATGCTTACAAAGGCATTTACTCCCAGGTTAGATATTTATTCATAAATATTTTACCCAACGGGATTTCCCTAAATGTTTTATCTAGGATAAAACATAAAGTTTTACGCTTTGCCCCTTGGTCCTTACCAAGGGGTAAGGACGTAAAGCCTTTGGGTAAAACTTTATTAAAAAACTTCGTTTTTTAATTTAGACAACGGGGGCTATAATCAATTAATTTAATTTACTAATTATGTCTATCTTTAACGAAGATTTTCTACCAGATTTCCTGAAATATCTAAAAGCAAATTTTACTAAAAATTTAGGTAAAAGCATTTTTTATAAAAATAAAAATAAACAAGAAAAAAAAAAGCAAAAGGCGATTCTTCAGGATCTTAAGGATAAGCAAGAAAATAACGATTGTAATTCGTGTAATAAGCTGAGCTGTAATTACTGTAGGACAAAATTTACGAAGGATCTTGACCAGAGCGTTTTTCGTCCAATTTTAAACATAATGTGGGAACTCCAGAAAGAAACACTTCACAAAGCCCGGCAAACATTACAATTAAAGCTCGTAACAGCAGAAGATTATTCTACAGTTTCAAAAGAAATAAAAAAACAATATTATAAGGAGCATGGATTTTCAGAAAACTATAAATTGTCACAGGAACAAACATCAGATTTTGATCAGTTCTGCGTTGACAGACTAAAAGAATACGAGAAAAGCGATAACGCTAAAATTGCGAGATTTCATCGTTGTGCACGATATAAATACAAAGAAGATAGCAGATTAGATCCAGTCGGGAATTTAAAATTGGCTTACACATTATTAAATCCTGCATATGTACTACAAGGAAAAAACAACGAAAAAATACTTATTGATTTTTTCATGTCAGGAGCTTTCCAACTCTTCGCACCCGATGATTTCAGCTCAGCGCAGCTTTTTAATAAACATTTTGAGAGACTAGGGCACTACCTAACCGGAAATAAGGCTACTCAATCTACTGCGCCCTCTAACCAACCCTCTACCCCTAACCAACCCTCTACCTTTTGGTCTTTGCCAGAGACATAAGCCGAATAAAAATCAGCTAGCGCACCCCTGAACGATAAACAGTATCTAGATTTACATATGGGTAAATTTGTAGCAGCATTTGGTACTGATAAAATAGCAGAACTAGATAAAATTGTAGAAGTTTACGGTAAGCTGCGTAAAAAGAAGTTTAATTAGTTGAAGATCCTATCTTATGCTATGCATAAGATTTGGACTTTAAGCAAAGCTTAAAGATCCTAATAAAAGCTGTGATTTTATTTTGGACTTATATATAATAGGTATTATTCTAATCCTATCTTATGCTACGCAAAAGATTTTGATTTAAAGCTATGCCTAAACTACCTTTGTTAGTATTTATTATTTTTTTAGTTAAAATAAGTCTAGTAAGTTTATCTTATAAAAATTCTTTTAATTCTATATTTTTATTTCTGGTATATTATAACAATGTTTCAAAGTTCTAATAAATTGGTTTATTACTACCCTTCTCTATTAGACCTTCTTTATAAACAATAAAGTTTATAAATAAAAGTAGTATTTATTAATGTTTATGGTAAAATAAAGTTAGCAATTTTATTTATAAACTTTCTTTTAATTCTTACTTTAAACTAAAATACAACATCACTTCCCTTTGGTCTTTACTCATTAGCCGTTGCCCTTTGGTCTTTACTCATTAGCCGTTGCTAATGAGCAACGGCCAAAGGGTAAAGACTAAACTTTTACTATCAATTTTATAATATGAATCAAATAATTAGCAATGTCTTGCTAACTGTCAGTTATCAAATTTATTTACGCATAAAAGTTAATTTATTAGAATTGCCTTTTCCAGCGTCTAAAAGCTATAGCAATTTTTTAATTAATATAATTGCGCCAAGCTACTTTAAAAACCCTTTTTTTTATTTATACCTCGGAGTGAAACTAAACCTTTTTTATTGTCGAAATTTTTTAAAAAATATTTCTTATTATCGAGAACTTATCATTAGTTTTATGCAGGATGAATACGTTGATGGTATCATAATTTCTAATTCCAAGAATTATTTTGAAAGAAAACCTATTCATCTTTTTCCTAAATTGCCGAAACGCAATATAGAAATTTTAAAACAAAACCCTGAGTTACAAAATAAACAAATTGCACAAGATATACACTATATTACTCAAGTTGAGTATACAGTCCAACGTCTGGAAAACCTGGAAGCTTACTTATTATGGTGTATGATCGCCTATTGGTTCGGTTGCGCTTTTTGTTTAAACTCGAAAGCTTTTTTTTAATATTATTTTTGACATTTTACAATTTAAAAATATTATGCAAAATTTAAATAATCCCACAGGATCATCTTCGTCGTCTGAATCTTTACCAATTAATACAGACGATGCTACTCGTTCTGCTCGTCTAACAGCATATTTGAACGAAGCTCAAAAAGTTAAAATTCCGCCTGCCGCTGAGTCTTCGCTAGAAAAAATGATTGAAGCTTATTTCATTAGGTTCTTGGAGCTTAAAAAAAAATATTTTCCTAATTATTATACCAATTTCCATGATTTTATCGCAGTCAATATACTGGATCTACCATTATTCACTTATAATTTCCGACATTGGGCTACCATTAAGAATCGTGCAGTAATACAGAGCTTACATTCTAGGCGTTTACAACTACTAACTAATGAAACATGGCGAGAACTTCTCGACGTTTTAAAAAACAACGGTTTATCTCTACCTGATGACGATTTTAATTCAAGTGGTAATCTAAACAGACGAAGACGGGGTGGCACAGCAGTTGCTCCCCCGAGAAGGATCCCAACACCTTGGAGTACCCCGTATACAGATTTTAAAATTTCTGATTCTGATAATGAAAATTGAGCTCGAGATGTTAGACTTCAAACGTATTATGCTAAGGCACAATCGCATTTTATAGATCAGGGACGGCGAGGAGAACTCGTATCCACAATAGACTGCACGTGTAACCTACCCCCATGCGTTGGCCACCCAAAGTCATGGAAAGAACATTGTTTAACCCATTGCCTAAAAGCCAACGCAATGAAAATTGAGGACGTGGTTGAAAAACTTTCAAAACATACTAACGGTATATACGACAAAAGAAGACAAGATTATATGTTTGGAATCTATTCGACAGCAATACTTTTCAAACTATTATTTGACTTTCATCAACTGTTTTTACCAGAAGATGGTACCGCATTTATGGATGAACTTTCGAATGAAGAATTAGTTGATGAACAAGGCATGAAAGCTCAAATTCAAAACTCGCGTACTTTTTTACAAAATGCTGTCAAAAATCCTTCAGGCTCTACAGTATTCATGCTTGTGGTATTTTTAGCACGAAATAGGTGGGCTTTTGCACATTTTTTGTAAGAAAAAAGCAGGTTTATTAACTTTCTATTTTATTAGCCTTTGTAAAACATTTAGGTAAAGCCTTACTCATTAGGCGTTGCTAATGAGCAACGGCCGGACACGGTAAGGCTTTATAAGCCGAAGGCCGTAGCGCAGAAAAAAAGTCCAAAATAGAACAGAGTTCTATTAGGATCTTTAAGCTTCGCCCGTTGCCTAAGTTTAAAAGTTTGTGCGAATGCACAAACCAATGGGTATGCGAACGAAGTTCGCCAACCTTACTACGTAATCAAGTAAAGCTTGATTAAGTAGTTTAGGCAGAGCTTTTAAACTTTCTAAATGTTATTCAACATTTAGAAAAGCCTGCCGGGCACGGCAAGGGTTAAAGTCTTCTGCGTTATAAAACTTGAACAAACTTGGCGAAGCATAGAACCATAGAAAACTTGGGTTCTATGCTTCGCCAAGTTTTCTATGTTTGTTTTAGAGGCACGGCAAGGGTACAATCTTCGATATGAAATATACTTTCTTAAATTACCCGGGAGCCCTAGATTCCCGGGCTACGCTAAGGTAATTTAAGGAAGGATTGTATTTTAGACTTGTATTCTTACCATGGTCTTCTGCGTTTGTTTAGGATCCCCTTGCCCTTTGGTCTTTACTCCTCCTACTACGTAGGAGTGTAGGTCCTTAGAGTAAAGACCAAAAGGCAAGGGCTAATGAGGGTTGACAGACTGATTAGTTTTAGTATACCATAGTGTTATAAGGGCTATTAGCTCAGTTGGTTAGAGCGCACCCCTGATAAGGGTGAGGTCGCTGATTCGAATTCAGCATAGCCCATAATAAAGCCACATAGAAAACTTGGCGAAGCATAGAACCCAAGTTTTCTATGTATAATTTCAGCTATTTATACAAATTTATGGGCAGAGCTTATAAAGCCTAAGTTCCTCATTAGGCATTCAAAAGTTGGTTTTTCCCCTTATCAGTTAGTTGTAATTTAGTATAATAAAGAGGAAGAAGAAAGCTTTTATGAATTGTCGTTTCAATTACCCAGTTTTCTTCTTTTTTTAGTGCTGATATATCTTGTATCTCTTCTAAATTCGTTTCTTTATCGAGTAACTGGCTTAATCCTAATTGTCTAAATACTACAGATACGTTATTATTTGATAAGACTTTTTTTATCATACCTACTTGACCAGAAAAAATTACTATGTTCTCGTTCTCTTGTTTTATAGCAAAATCATAAACAATGGTTACTAAATTTCCAGGGTCAAATCTAGAAGACATAAAATTATGGTTAATAATAATGTTTTCTTCTTTATTAATTAAGTCTAAATCTTCTTGATATTCTTCTAATAACGTTGTACCTTCTTCTAAAGCTTTTTTTACCGAATTAACGGGATAATCATTTGCTATCTGCTGTTTAAAATGAAGTTTAAGTATCTCATCTAAGTGAAGAATTGGAGTTGCAAAAGCGTCATAAGAATTAACATTCTTCAGTTTATTTAATTCATCATAAAAATTTATAAAATATGTTTCTGATTCCTGCTTATCTAACTTTACTTTTGGTCCAACTCGACCTATCTGCCCTATAAAGAAACAAGAAAGGGTTTTTTTATCAATTAAATCTGTACGCAATGCAACATAATCCCCAGGTGAGATAAGACGTTCTCTGCTATATATTTCAAAGGCAATAGACGTATTCTCCTTTGCTTTATTATTTTTTGATTTCTTACTTTCGTAACCTAAATTTTCTGTTTGTTTTTTCATTCTAAATTGATTTAGTTAATGGTTTACATGTCTAAAGAAGTTAAAATAGCCTTAAAATCAGTATCATTAAACGGATCTTTCCCGTTAAATACTTTATATAAAGTATTTGTAACCTCCTTTTTTTGTTGTTCACTTAAATAAGTACACTTTGATAATACATCATTAAAATTATAAAACTTTTGTAAAATTTCAAGAATTTTTCTTAATTCTTGGTAAGAATTTTGGTTCCACGAGCCTACTTGTTTATATCGGTTTTTATTAGACTGATTGGTTCCACCCTTAACAAAATCGGTTACGGGCTCGATCCACCACAACTCGTTAAAAAGACAAATGGTATAAATCAATGTAAATGAACCTCCATATAGTTTTTTATCCACACTTATTTCACGATGAACGTCATGGCGAAATCTCGCAGTAAGAATCTGAGGAGTTTTTAAATTATTATTTTTGGAGTAAGCAATAAAGTCGAGATCATTCGCAGTTAAATTTTGAAAATTGTCGTAATTTGTACTTAAGTTAGTTTCTGTAATTGGGTTTTCATAAATTTCGTTGAAAATGAATACCATAAAAAACAACGTAAATAAACTCTTTAATTTTTCTCCTTTTTCCGTCAATTGAGATGTTCTCGTATTATAAAAGGTCGTGGATTTATAAATATTTGGTAGGTTGCAAATTTCAATCAAATCTAAAATATGCTTTGTTTCTAGACAATGTTCAAAAATTCTATTAAACCAGGCTGGAAAATCATATTGAAAGTCCAGGGAAGGTAAAAAGTTACCTACAGTCAATATTAATCTATCTAGGTAATTTATAGAACGACCTGGTACGTTTTCAACCCAAGTATACCATTGCTCTGCCTGAAATTTTGGATATGGAGATGCTGGAGGCCATGTTGGCCTTGAAGAGAGAGCTGCTAATTGGTTGAAAGGATTGGATTGTTGATCTTTAGCCAAAGTTGGTATAGCCCGCCAAATCGGTTTAGGGATCTTTTTTATTTGTCCAGTTTTAAGTATATTTCCAAACTCATAGGGTCTCCTTAAAGGCATGTCAGGTCTATGTAAAGGGATTGCTGCGTTTAAAGATGATGATAAAGTATACATAGTTTTTGGTTAAAATAAACAAAGTTAAAATTGAAAAATAAATTTATATATAAAATTATACAACAAAAAATTTGACAAATTCTCGATTTTAGTTTGGCGGTAAAGTTCCAAACAACTTTAAGCTGCAATTTATATTAGTCAGTAGCCAATGTTAGAAATACAACTTTAAAGTAAGAAGACTTGTGTTCTTACCATGGTCTTTTTTTTTTTAATTTATAGAAGTTTAAAACAAACAAAGTTTGTTTGATTTAAATCAAAATTTTGGGTATTAGCAAATAATAAAAAATTTTTATTTATTTTATCTAAGCTTAGATTTAAAGGCTAATAACCATTTATAAGAAAAAACCAAAAAAGTTTTACTCGGTTAGAATTTACAATTGTTTAATTCGCGGGCTTTTCTCTAGTTTATTTAGTAGCTCTAATGCAAGATAATTTTTACCTAAAACCGTTGCCCCGTTGGCTAAGATATTTACCGTTGCCTAAGTTTAAAAGTTTGTGCGAATGCACAAACCAATGGGTATGCGAACGAAGTTCGCCAACCTTACTACGTAATCAAGTAAAGCTTGATTAAGTAGTTTAGGCAGAGCTTTTAAACTTTCTAAATATTATTCAACATTTAGAAAAGCCTGCCGCCGTTGTCTAAATTAAAAAACGAAGTTTTTTAATAAAGTTTTACCCAAAGGCTTTACGTCCTTACCCCTTGGTAAGGACCAAGGGGCAAAGCGTAAAACTTTATGTTTTACCGTTGCCTAAGTTTAAAAGTTTGTGCGAATGCACAAACCAATGGGTATGCGAACGAAGTTCGCCAACCTTACTACGTAATCAAGTAAAGCTTGATTAAGTAGTTTAGGCAGAGCTTTTAAACTTTCTAAATGTTGTTCAACATTTAGAAAAGCCTGCCGCCGTTATCCCGTTGGGTAAAATATTTATGAATAAATATCTAACCTGGGAGCCCTAGATTCCCAGGCTACGCCCAACAGGCAAAGGCTAAATTTAACAACGAAGTTGTTAAATCAAGTTTGACCCAAAGGCTTTACGTCCTTACCCCTTGGCCGTTGCTCATTAGCAACGGCTAATGAGTAAGGCCTTCCACCATTCGGTGGAAGATCCTGGTTATCAAACAAAGTTTGGTAACCTTGGACCAAGGGGCAAAGCGTAAAACTTTATGTTTTACCGTTGCCTTGCCGGCAACGGCAAGGGTCTACGATAAAACATTTAGGTAAAGCCTTACTCATTAGGCGTTGCTAATGAGCAACGGCCGGACACGGTAAGGCTTTATAAGCCGAAGGCTTATAAAACTTGAACAAACTTTGTTTGTTTTAGGTCAGAGATAAAACATTTAGATCTTAAAGCTGCGCTTTAAGTCCAAACCTTATGCGTAGCATAAGGTAGGATCTTCTATTATATAGAAGTCTTCTGCGTTCGCCAACCTTACTACTTAATTAAGCTTTGCTTGATTAAGTAGTTTAGGCAAAGCTTTTAAACTTAGGTATAGCTAAAGGTTTTAATTTAACTAAAATCTTAAGTTTTTGGCAAAGCTTCTTTTGTTTTATTTATAAAAACACCAAGCCCTCCCCCTTACTGCTGAGAGCTAACCCAATTAAATCTTTAGAAATTGGGCTATTCTCAAATTCTAATTTCTGAAATTCAACTGAAGCTAAGTTTGCTGATAATTTTTTCTTAACTTTACCAATTTGTCCTAATTTTATTTTTGGATGTAGCTTACACATAAGTATGGGTGTATTTTTTTCAAACGGAAAAAGGACAGTCAATTCTAGTACTTCAGTTTTTCGTTTTTTTGTTTTTTTTGAATCGTTATGACGAGTTAGATGAAAATAAATAGCAACTCCGACTAAACTTATTAAACTTAGTAAAGAAACAAAAGTCAAAACATTGCCGTATCGAGTATCATTAGGCTTTACTTCCGGACTAGGAGGGTAACGCTGCTGTCCGAGTTCGGGATTAACAATTCCCCCTTGAGTGTTGAACTCAACAAAAGCAGAGCTTATTGGGGATTGAGCCTCAACTATTGTGTGTTCTGCCTCTTGAGCGGAACGGGATTTGGCAGAATTTCTCGATCCCCCTTGAATCTTGGGCTCACCCAAACCAGGGGTTATTCGGACTTCAGTCTCAGCTATTGCCTGTTCTGTTTTCTCAGAGGGACGAAATTCGTTAGAGTTTCCCGGTGCCTCTTGAGGAGTGGGATCACCACTAATATTGGGTTTTGGGACTTTATGCTGAGCTATTGTGTCTTCGGCAGTTTCAGATGAACGGGATTTGTTAGAATTTTCCGAATTAATTTTAGCGAATAAATTTCTCTTTGTCATTTAAATTATCCTTAATTACACTAATTTTATATACGGGCACTTAGTAATACGCCATATTAAATAAAAATTATTCGATGATTCTAAAAAATTAATTAAATAATTACCAATTTCTATTTAATATTTTAATATAAACAAATTAATATTTTATACTTATTTAAGCTTATCTTTCTTTTAGAAAGATATAAATTATTGATATGAGTTCAGTGTAGTTCTTCTAATTAACAACAAAATGATTGTCTCTACAATTTGACAAATTTTCAATTTTAGTTTGGCGGTAAAGTTCCAAACAACTTTAAGCTGTAATTTAAATTAGTAAATAGCTAATGTTACAAATACAACTTTAAAGTAAGAAGACTTGTGTTCTTACCATGGCCTTTTTCTTTTTGATTTAGAGAAGTTTAATCATTTAAATTTAAAATTTTGGGTATAGGAAGAAGACTTTAAGCGAAGCTCGTAGCCTGGCCCATTGGTTTAAACACTTTATGTTTAAACTTTAATAAGCGAAGCTTATTAAAACTTGATATTGTTCTTCGAACAATATTTAGGAACCTAGGAAGAAGACTTCCATCCTTACCATGTCCGGTAAGGACAATGGCGAAGTGGAAGATCCTAAACAAACATAGCGAAGCGCAGAAAAAAAGTCCAAAGTATACAAACTTTGTTTGTATACTAGGATCTTAAAGCTATGCTTTAAGTCTTCTGCGTTTGTTTAGATTAGGTCTAAACTTAACAACTTCGTTGTTAAGTAAAGTTTTGCCTAAATGTTTTATCTTAGACCCTTGCCGTGCCCGGCAGGGCAACGGTAAAACATAAAGTTTTACGCTTCGCCCCTTGGTCCTTACCAAGGGGTAAGGACGTAAAGCCTACGGGCAAATCCTAGTGTGTGCAAGCACACACTTTGGACTTCCCTTTAGGGAAGACTTTAATACAATCTTCGATTGTATTTTAGACTTGTGTTCTTCCCATGGGTAAACAAGCGAAGCTTGTCAACCTTACTACTTGAACTTGTTCAAGTAGTTTAGGGCTCCCAGGTAAAGATCCTAGTGTGTGCAAGCACACACTTTGGCCATTGCTCCTTAGCAATGGCTAAGGAGACTGTCAAAAAGTGACAGACCTGAGCCCTTGCTTAGATGTTTACAAGTAAACATCTAAGCAAGGGCAAAATACAATCAGAGATTGTATTTAGATCTGCCATTACATGGAAGGCATGGGTAAGCAAGCAAAGCTTGCCAACCTTGCTACCTTCGGTAGCTTAGGGCTCCTGGGCGAAGCATAGAACCCAAGTTTTCTATGGTTCTATGCTTCGCTATGTTGTTAAACTTAGACCTAATCTAAACAAACTACGTTTGTTTAGGGTAAAGACTAAGATGTTTACAAGTAAACATCTAAGCAAGGGCAAACCTTTATGGGGCTACCGGGTTTTACTTATAATTATACCATGACAGCTCTATGTAATGTATCCTGACATCAAGTTATCTTTCCAAAGCCCCACGGCTTAAGTATTGTCACTCTTTCTACGTTTCACAACCAAGTTCGAGATGGGTTGGTGTGGTTCCATAGAAACAAGGACACCAGGATTATCCAACCCTTGCCATTGCCAAGGGCAATGGCGAAGTTGGATAAGGTTTATCTTAAACTACCTGGTAGTCAAGCAAAGCTTGACTACTCATTAGCCCTTGCCCTTTGGTCTTTACTCATTAGCCGTTGCTAATGAGCAACGGCCAAAGGGTAAAGACTTCCACTTTGTGGAAGATCCTAGTTTGTGTTTTACACAAACTTTGGACTAATGAGCAAGGGCCAGATAATCTAAGACTTGAAGCTTGGCTTCAAGATCCTAATAGACTTTTTAAGTCTATTTTGGAAAAATTTAGATCAAAATCATACGGTCTGTTAGTCTATCTCAGCTGCAACTATTACTAGCCTTACACTTGATAGCTATCGAACGGTTAGTCTTACCGTGACCTTTGTCTAGAAAACTAGACGAGAGCACTCATCTTAAGGTGGGCTTCCTACTTAGATGCTTTCAGCAGTTATCCTCTCCATACTTGGCTACCCAGCGTATCCCCTTGGCAGGAGAACTGGTATACTAGTGGTATGTTCTTCCAGGTCCTCTCGTACAATGGAAGACTCCTTTCAATGCTCTTACGCCTACACCGGATATGGACCGAACTGTCTCACGACGTTCTGAACCCAGCTCACGTACCGCTTTCATGGGCGAACAGCCCAACCCTTGGAACGTACTACCGCTCCAGGTTGCGATGAGCCGACATCGAGGTGCCAAACCTTCCCGTCGATGTGAACTCTTGGGGAAGATCAGCCTGTTATCCCTAGAGTAACTTTTATCCGTTGAGCGACGGCCCTTCCACTCGGTACCGTCGGATCACTAAGGCCGGCTTTCGCCCCTGCTCGACTTGTAGGTCTTGCAGTCAAGCTCCCTTCTGCCTTTACACTCTTCGGCTGATTTCCGTCCAGCCTGAGGGAACCTTTGCACGCCTCCGTTACTGTTTAGGAGGCGACCGCCCCAGTCAAACTGCCCACCTGAAACTGTCAAACGTCCTGATTCAAGGATCGCCATTAGAATTCTAGCTTCTCCAGAGTGGTCTCTCACTGATGGCTCCAACCCTCCCGGAAGAGAATTATCAACGCCTCCCACCTAGGCTGCGCAAGAAAAGCCCGAATTCAATTCCAGGCTACAGTCAAGCTTCATAGGGTCTTTCTGTCCAGGTGCAGGAAGTCCGCATCTTCACGGACATGTCTATTTCACCGAGCCTCTCTCCGAGACAGTACCCAGATCGTTACGCCTTTCGTGCGGGTCGGAACTTACCCGACAAGGAATTTCGCTACCTTAGGACCGTTATAGTTACGGCCGCCGTTCACCGGGGCTTCGGTTGTCAGCTTTTCTTATTCCGAAGAATAAAATAACCAACTTCCTTCACCTTCCGGCACTGGGCAGGCGTCAGCCCCCATATATTGTCTTACGACTTAGCGGAGACCTGTGTTTTTGGTAAACAGTCGCCTGGGCCTGGTCACTGCGGCCTCTATTTCTAGAGGCACCCCTTCTCCCGAAGTTACGGGGCCATTTTGCCGAGTTCCTTAGAGAGAGTTATCTCGCGCCCCTAGGTATACTCTACCCACCTACCTGTGTCGGTTTGGGGTACAGGTAATTCTTAATTATTAGTAGTTCGAGCTTTTCTAGGAAGTTTAACAACTAGTTAAGTTTCACTATGAAACTAGCTTACACTAATTCCAGGGAATGAATCCGTATCACGTCTCAGCTCAAGGTTAGTTTTTATTCTACCTCTCGACACCTTGAACGTTTCCACCAAAAATCCAATTTTGATTAACCTTTGCTTTCTTCGTCCCTCGGTACTAATCAAGAATTAGTACAGGAATATTAACCTGTTTTCCATCGACTACGCCTTTCGGCCTTGCCTTAGGTCCTGACTCACCCTCCATGGACGAGCCTAGTGGAGGAACCCTTAGGTTTTCGGGGCATTGGATTCTCACCAATGTTTGCGTTACTCAAGCCGACATTCTCACTTCCGCTTTGTCCACATTAACTTGCGTTTATGCTTCACCCTAGAGCGGAACGCTCCCCTACCGATTTTTAACATAGGTCGTAGCGCAGAAAAAAAGTAAGAAGACTTTAAGCTTCGCTTAAAGATCCTAATGTGTGCAAGCACACATTTTGGACTTCCACGAAGTGGAAGATCCTAGTTTGTGTTTCACACAAACTTTGGACTTGTGTTCTTCCTAAACTACTTGAACAAGTTCAAGCAGTAAGGTTGGCGAGCTACGCTCGCATACCCATGGTCTTCTGCGTATATAATTTGATGGAATCAAATTATGGTTGTTTAGTTTAAAAATCCCACAGCTTCGGCAGACCGCTTAGTCCCGTTCATTTTCGGCGCAAGAACGCTCCACCAGTGAGCTATTACGCACTCTTTTAAGGGTGGCTGCTTCTAAGCAAACCTCCTGGTTGTTTCAGCATTCTTACCTCCTTTGCCACTTAGCGGTCATTTAGGGGCCTTAGCTGGTGATCTGGGCTGTTTCCCTCTCGACGATGAAGCTTATCCCCCACCGTCTCACTGGTTGATGGAAAGCATATCTAGTATTCTTAGTTTGCTACGATTTGGTACCGCTCTCGCAGCCCGCACCGAAACAGTGCTTTACCCCTAGATAGCCCAAGTCATCAACCGCTGCGCCTCAACGCATTTCGGGGAGAACCAGCTAGCTCCGAGTTCGATTGGCATTTCACCCCTAACCACAGCTCATCCGCCGATTTTTCAACATCGGTCGGTTCGGACCTCCACTTGGTTTTACCCAAGCTTCATCCTGGCCATGGTTAGATCACCCGGGTTCGGGTCCATAAGAAGTGACATTAGCGCCCTATTAAGACTTGCTTTCGCTTTGGCTTCAGATGGTTTTCTTTAACCACGCCACTCCCTATAAGTCGCCGGCTCATTCTTCAACAGGCACGCGGTCAGGCTTTTCGCCCTCCCACTGCTTGACAGCTTACGGTTTCATGTTCTATTTCACTCCCCTACAGGGGTTCTTTTTCACCTTTCCCTCGCGGTACTATTTCACTATCGGTCACCTAGGAGTATTTAGCCTTACGAGGTGGTCCTCGCTGATTCACACGGGATTTCACGTGCCCCATGCTACTCGGGATAAGAAATTTAGTTGATCCGTAGCCCGGCCCTTGCTCATTAGTCTTTACTCATTAGCCGTTGCTAATGAGCAACGGCCAAAGGGTAAAGACTAATGAGCAAGGGCCCAAACAATCAAGGCTGACCTTATTAATAAGGTTTTTAGTTGGATATATCACTGAACTTTCGGCTACTGGACTTTCACCATCTATGGTGCAGGATTCAGCTGCTTCACCTAGTTAAGTGAATTCTTCATAAAATTTTACCTGGCCCTTGCCTTTTGGTTTTTACCAAAAGGTAAAGACCGTGGCCGGCAGGCTTTCCCCGTAGGCTTTACGCAAAGCGTAAAACTTTATGTTTTACCGTTGCCCTGCCGTCAACGGCAAGGGTCTAAGATAAAACATTTAGGGAAAACTTTATTTAACAACTTTGTTGTTAAATTTAGGCAACGGGTAATCAAGCTTTGCTTGATAACCCGTAGCCTGGGAACCTAGGGCTCCCAGGTTGTTTTCTAGGTAAAACATAGACTTTCTTCCCACAACCCCGACTCGACAGATCGAGTTGGTTTAGGCTGTTCCCATTTCGCTCGCCGCTACTAAGGGAATCGCGTTTGCTTTCTTTTCCTCCAGCTACTAAGATGTTTCAGTTCACTGGGTTGTCTCTTTCCTATCTATGAATTCAATAGGTAGTATAAAAGGTTGCCCTATTCGGGAATCTCCGAATCATAGCTTGTTTCCAGCTCCTCGAAGCATTTCGTTGGTTTCCACGCCCTTCATCGTCTCTAGGTGCCTAGGTATCCACCGTAAGCTTTTCTTCATTTGATCTTTACTAAAACAAGCAAAGCTTGTTCAACTTTTCTAAGTTTAAAAACGAAGTTTTTAAACAAAGATCGTAGCGCAGAAAAAAAGTCCAAAATAGAACAGAGTTCTATTAGGATCTTCCACTTTGTGGAAGTCCAAAATGTGTGCTTGCACACATTAGGATCTTTAAGCTTCGCCCGTTGCCCTGCCGGGCACGGCAAGGGTTAAAGTCTTCTGCGTTAGAAAGTTTGTGCAGGGCACAAACCAATGGACCAGCTATTAATTAATAAGCTGGTGGAAGTAAGCGGACTCGAACCGCTGACATCTGCCTTGCAAAGGCAGCGCTCTACCAACTGAGCTATACTCCCTTACCTGATTAGGATTTGTCCAAAGGCTTTACACTTGACGTCAAACTAGGCTTCACCTAAACTACGGTAAAACATTTAGATCTTGAAGCTTCGCTTCAAGTCCAAACCTTATGCGTAGCATAAGGTAGGATCTTCTATTATATAGAAGTCTTCTGTGTTTAAATTATTTTTTAACTTTTCTCTTCTTCAAGAATATCCTACAGAGCTTATTTACGTCAATCCAGTCCGCCTCTCTCTAATCCTACTTTATTTAAAGAGGCTTTATACGGTGTCTCTAAAACAAACTTTGCGTAGTCTTTACCCTTTGGGCGTAGTCTCACCCCTCACCTGGGAGCCCTAAACTACTCCTTAGCTATTGCTAATGAGCAATGGCCGGAGGTAGCGCAGCGCAGAAAAAAAGTAAGAAGACTTCCATCCTTACCATGTCCGGTAAGGACAATGGCGAAGTGGAAGATCCTAGTGTGTGCAAGCACACACTTTGGACTTGTTTTCTTACCATGGTCTTCTGCGTAAGGTTGACAAGCTTCGCTTGTTTACCCATGCCTTCCACTACGTGGAAGACCTTAATACAATCTCCGATTGTATTTTGCCCTTGCTTAGATGTTTACTTGTAAACATCTTAGCCCGGCAGGCTTTTCTAAATGTTGAACAACATTTAGAAAAACTTTGTTAAAAAGCTCTGCCTAAACTACCGGAGGTAGTAAGGTTGGCGAACTTCGTTCGCATACCCATTGGTTTGTGCATTCGCACAAACTTTTAAACTTAGGCAACGGGGGAAGAACACAAGTCTAAAATACAATCAGAGATTGTACCCTTGCTTAGATGTTTACTTGTAAACATCTTAGCCCGGCAAGGCAACGGTTAAATCACTATGTGAAAGTCCAAAGTGTGTGCTTGCACACACTAGGATGTTCCACTTCGCCATTGTCCTTACCGGACATGGTAAGGATGGAAGTCTTCTTACTTGTGTTCTGTGCTACGCTGCGCTTCGCTATGTTTGTTTAGGATCTTCCTAAATGTTTTACCGTTGCCCTGCCGGTTACGGCAAGGGTCAAAGATAAAACATAAAGTTTTACGCTTCGCTTAAAGCCTTTAGGGAAGTCTTCTTCCTAGGTTCCTAAATATTGTTGCCAACGGCAACAATATAAAGTTTTAACAAGCGTAGCTTGCCATTGTCTTACCGCCGTTGTCTAAGTTTAAAAGCTGCGCTTTTAAATTTAGGTAAGCAAGCAAAGCTCACCAACCCTACGGGTATGCGAACAAAGTTCGCCAACCTTACCCGGGAGCCCTAGATTCCTCATTAGGCATTGCTAATGAGCAATGGCCCCCTTGCCGTGCCCGGCAGGGCAACGGGGGCTACGCTACTTAATCAAGCTTTGCTTGATTAAGTAGTTTAGGCAAGGCTTTATGTTTTCTCTCCGACCCTTGCCGTACCCGGCAGGCTTTTCTAAATGTTGAACAACATTTAGAAAAACTTTGTTTAAAAGTTTGTGCGAATGCACAAACCAATGGGTATGCGAACGAAGTTCGCCAACCTTACTACCTCCGGTAGTTTAGGCAGAGCTTTTAAACTTAGGCAACGGTAAAACATTTAGATCTCGAAGCTTCGCTTCAAGTCCAAACCTTATGCGTAGCATAAGGTAGGATCTTCTATTATATAGAAGTCTTCTGGGCCAAAGCTCAATTTAGTTACAAGTACGGAGTGAGAGGGATTCGAACCCTCGGTACAGGTAGCTGTACACTCGATTAGCAATCGAGCTCTTTCGGCCACTCAGACACCACTCCAATTTTAGTTTTACGTTTTACATAGTGATATTAAATTTCACACTGAATAAATAGTAGGATACATTTTTTAGTCTCAATAATCAAGACCCCACGAGATTTTATGCGAAGTATACTTCGCATAAAGCAAGGATATTTTTATTTGACCCCTTGGGCGTAGCCCCACCCCTCACCTGGGAGCCCTAAACTACTCCTTAGCTATTGCTAATGAACAATGGCCGGAGGTTACGTAGCGCAGAAAAAAAGTCTATAGTCTATAATAGAGCGTAGCTCTATTAAGATCTTTCTTTTAAGAAAGTCTTCTGCGTAAGGTTGACAAGCTTCGCTTGTTTACCCATGCCTTCCATTACATGGAATACCTAAATGTTTTATCGTAGACCCTTGCCGTTGATCCTTACCGTGTCCGGCCGTTGCTCATTAGCAACGCCTAATGAGTAAGGCTTTACCTAAATGTTTTATCTTAGACCCTTGCCGTTGATCCTTACCGTGTCCGGCCGTTGCTCATTAGCAACGCCTAATGAGTAAGGCTTTACCTAAATGTTTTATCTTAGACCCTTGCCGTTGATCCTTACCGTGTCCGGCCGTTGCTCATTAGCAACGCCTAATGAGTAAGGCTTTACCCTTTGGGTAAAACTTGAGTTAACAACGAAGTTGTTAAATTTAGACAACGGCGGCAGGCTTTCCCCGAAGGCTTTCCCCGTAGGGGAAAACTTTATGTTTTACCGTTGCCCTGCCGTCAACGGCAAGGGTCTAAGATAAAACATTTAGGGAAAACTTTATTTAACAACGAAGTTGTTAAATTTAGGCAACGGTAAAACATAAAGTTTTACGCTTGGCGTAAAGCCTTCGGGGAAAGCCTCCCGGGCTAAGATGTTTACAAGTAAACATCTAAGCAAGGGTACAATCGAAGATTGTATTTTGCCTTTGCCCGTTGGTCAAAGGCCAACGGGATCCTAAACAAACATAGCGAAGCGCAGCGTAGCACAGAACACAAGTAAGAAGACTTCCATCCTTACCATGTCCGGTAAGGACAATGGCGAAGTGGAACATCCTAGTGTGTGCAAGCACACACTTTGGACTTGTGTTCTTACCATGGTCTTCTGTGAAAAAAAGTCCAAAGTATACAAACTTTGTTTGTATACTAGGATCTTAAAGCTATGCTTTAAGTCTTCTGCGTTTATTTAGGGGAAGAACACAAGTCTAAAGTGAAATTCGTGTAAAATGTTCAAAAAATTAGAAGTATGAAAAATTTTAGTAATGTTCAAAAAATTAAAAGTATGGAAAATTTTAGTGAAGACGAATTACAAATTTTTATATTTCGATATTACTTTGAAGATTCAAATCATTTTTACAAAAATTTTTGTCATAAAAAAAAAAATAAACTTCTATCAGACTTTGTATTCAATTTTAGTATTTTCATTGGGCTTGGTTTAGTTCTCTTAACTCAATCTAAATCGGCATATGCTATGCAACAACCAGATCCGATTTGGGCAACAGGCGCTGAAGCGTCCTCCCCAAACCAAGCTGATTATCACTCTCATCTATCAGAGTTCTCGGGTGCACCCACTTCAGGGATCCCGCCGATGGAACCAACAACTGAGACAACTCCGTTGTCGTGTTTTAACTGGATGACTTGCTGCTTTCCTTCGCCTATAGCTCCGCCACCGGATGACCAGCCGCCACGTACACACGCATCTCCCTTTTCGATGTCTGGCCCATTTCCCCCTAGATCTTCTTTTGCTAGTTCATTAGCAGAAAATCCCCTGTCTTCTTCATCTCCGAGAGCAAGGTCTGTAGGAGCTGCCGCTACTAGCGTTCAAACACGTAGAGGAGAGAGTAACGTATTAAGCCACTCAAGTCGGAGTGAAACTCCACGAGCACAAAGGATGCTATCATTAAGTACTCAAGCTGTTCAATTCAAGCTAAAAAAAAGCACATTAAACCCGAAAGTAAAACTTAATGAACTTCAATATCACGGTGAGATTCCAACTCTAGCTGTCTCTAGTCAAGATACTTTGGTTAACTTTGCAATACAAATATTAACGTCATCGGATGATCGTGAATTAGTAGCTTTCATCCGCGATGCAGATTTGCTTGCATTCCGAAACACGACTACTAATGGTAAGCTTGATGGGAAACTTGGTGTAACTATTTGTAAGCTAAGAAAAGATGCTAATTTTGAAACAGCAGACAAATTGTTGGCGAAAGATCAAAAAGAAAGAAAGAACTACAACGATGAGTATTTTAACACACATTCTGAAGAATGTTGGGATATTACGGAAGTAAGAAAAAAAATATTTCGTTTTAATGAAACTCGAAAGCGCCTTGAACCCAAGCAATTCGAGCTTCACGAGAGAGCGGTAGGGTATGAAAATAGCACTGACAAAGGTAAGGTTACTCCTGGGGAAACACAATTGGTGCAAACTTTAAGACAACTATTTTCGCCTAAGACTGTTACTTTGTACGAAAATTCAGGTACCAACTTAAAGTCAGAGACATCAATTTATAAAAAAGGTAACCCGGCCATTGCTCCAAAATAGACTCCTTCCTTAAATTACTAGGGCGTAGCCCGGCCATTGCTCATTAGCAATGCCTAATGAGGAATCTAGGCTTTATAAGCTCTGCTTATAAAACTTTGTATAAATAGGTGTGTGCAAGCACACACCGTACTTCCAGCTATTTATACTTACGCAGAAGACCATGGTAAGAAAACAAGTCCAAAGTGTGTGCTTGCACACACTAGGCTCTTCCACTTCGCCATTGTCCTTACCGGACATGGTAAGGATGGAAGTCTTCTTACTTTTTTTCTGCGCTGCGGTAAACAAGCGAAGCTTGTCAACCTTACTACCGGAGGTAGTTTAGGGCTCCCGGGTAATTTAAGAAAGTATATTTCATATCGTAGAGTCTATTAGGATCTTCTACAAAGTAGAAGTCATTAGCAATGCCTAATGAGGAGCCCTAGATTCCTCATTAGGCATTGCTAATGAGCAATGGCCGGGCTACGCACGGTTTGCTTTCTTTATGTTATATGTATATATTAGATTACTAAAAGAGATAAAAAAAATGATTCAAATTTCTGATTTTGTTTTAGAATTTCGTGATTTTATTCTCCTATCTTGGCCGTCTTTAAAAAAGCTAGGAGATGACGATCGGCCTTACTATTGTAAAGAAAACTGTATTGAAGCAATCTGGGAGCTTCTACTCGAGCCCCTTTTAGCTACAAAACTGCAAACTACCGTTTATATTCAGCAATATTGGTTAAGTGGTGCGGAAATTTATTTTAGAAGCCCACGAGCATTTTTTCCGGATGTAAAAAAATCAACTCACGAAATTTTTTGTTTACCGAAAAATAATGAATTTTTCTTCGAGTTTATTTATAAAAAAAAAATCTTTTTAAATAAGCCGGGAGCCCTAGATCCTGGGCTACGATCTAGCTCCCGTTGCCTTACCTTAACGCAAGGAGAAAATCCGGAACAGAATTATTTTCAATTTTCTCATTTCGTGACTCTTTCTGAAAATGAGTCGATGCCAGATTTGGAAAAGCCTCCTTTTGATTATGCTGTTTGTAATTTTGAAAACAAAGAAGTAATATTTAAAGTGGATTCTTGCGAGTTTTATATTAAAAAAATCGAGGATTAAGCAAAACAAGGATAAAGTCCAAACCCGGCCATTGCTCCAAAATAGACTCCTTCCTTAAATTACTAGGGCGTAGCTTTAAGATCCTAGTATACAAACAAAGTTTGTATACTTTGGACTTCCTAAATGTTTTACCGTTGCCTAAGTTTAAAAGTTTGTGCGAATGCACAAACCAATGGGTATGCGAACGAAGTTCGCCAACCTTACTACCTCCGGTAGTTTAGGCAGAGCTTTTAAACTTTCTAAATGTTGTTCAACATTTAGAAAAGCCTGCCGGTTTAAGATGTTTACAAGTAAACATCTAAGCAAGGGTCAAAGATAAAACATAAAGTTTTACGCTTCGCCCCTTGGTCCAAGGTTACCAAACAAAGTTTGGTAACCAGGATCTTCCACCGAATGGTGGAAGGCCTTACTCATTAGCCGTTGCTAATGAGCAACGGCCAAGGGGTAAGGACGTAAAGCCTTTAGGGAAGATCCTAAACAAACATAGCGAAGCGCAGCGTAGCACAGAACACAAGTCCAAAGTGTGTGCTTGCACACACTAGGATCTTCCACTTCGCCATTGTCCTTACCGGACATGGTAAGGATGGAAGTCTTCTTACTTTTTTTCTGCGCTGCGCTACCTCCGGCCATTGCTCATTAGCAATAGCTAAGGAGTAATTTAGGGCTCCCGGGTTTAATACAATCTCTGATATGAAATATACTTTCTTAAATTACCCGGGAGCCCTAGATTCCCGGGCTACGCTAAGGTAATTTAAGGAAGGATTGTATTTTAGACTTGTGTTCTTACCATGGTCTTCTGCTTCGCCATTGCCCTTGGCAATGGCGGATTATCACATTTATTTTTATTATCCAGATATTCTTTAGTCTTTACCTTTTGGCTATTGCTCATTAGCAATAGCTAATGAGTAAAGACCAAAAGGACCGTAGCCCGGGAACCTAGGCTTTATAAGCCGAAGGCCGTAGCGCAGAAAAAAAGTAAGAAGACTTCCATCCTTACCATGTCCGGTAAGGACAATGGCGAAGTGGAAGATCCTAGTGTGTGCAAGCACACACTTTGGACTTGTTTTCTTACCATGGTCTTCTGCGTTATAAAACTTGACCAAACTTCGTTTGTTTTAGGCTCCCGGAACCGGTAGATTAAGCATAATTAGAATTATGCGTTGATTGAAGGAGCTTCAACAGAAGCTAAGTCTAGAGGGAAGTTGTGCGCGTTACGTTCGTGCATTACTTCCATACCTAAGTTAGCACGGTTAATAATGTCAGCCCAAGTGTTGATTACACGACCTTGAGAGTCTACAACAGATTGGTTGAAGTTGAAACCATTTAGGTTGAATGCCATAGTTGAAATACCTAAAGCAGTGAACCAGATACCAACTACAGGCCAAGCAGCTAGGAAGAAGTGTAGAGAACGAGAGTTGTTGAAAGAAGCATATTGGAAGATTAAACGACCAAAGTAACCGTGAGCAGCTACGATGTTGTAAGTTTCTTCTTCTTGACCGAATTTGTAACCAGCGTTAGCAGATTCATTCTCAGTAGTTTCACGGATTAAAGAAGAAGTTACTAGAGAACCGTGCATAGCAGAGAATAAAGAACCACCGAAAACACCAGCAACACCAAGCATGTGGAATGGGTGCATTAAGATGTTGTGCTCAGCTTGGAATACAATCATGAAGTTGAAAGTACCAGAAATACCTAAAGGCATACCGTCAGAGAAAGAACCTTGACCGATAGGGTAAATGATAAATACAGCAGTAGCAGCAGCAACTGGAGCAGAGTAAGCTACAGCAATCCAAGGACGCATACCTAAACGGAAAGAAAGTTCCCACTCACGACCCATGTAGCAGCAGATACCTAAGAAGAAATGGCAAACGATAAGTTGGTAAGGACCACCGTTGTATAACCATTCGTCTAAAGAAGCAGCTTCCCAAATTGGGTAGAAGTGAAGACCAATTGCGTTTGAAGTTGGAACAACAGCACCAGAAATGATGTTGTTTCCGTAAAGTAGAGAACCAGAAACAGGCTCACGAATACCATCGATATCTACTGGAGGTGCAGCGATGAATGCGATGATAAATACAGAAGTTGCAGTTAATAAAGTTGGGATCATTAGAACACCAAACCAACCGATGTATAAACGGTTTTCAGTGCTAGTAACCCATTCACAGAAGCGAGCCCATAGGCTAGCGCTTTCACGTCTTTCTAAAATAGCAGTCATAATAATTTTTAATTCTTAAAAAAATTTTATTTCTCAAAACCGGATACTCTTACATAATCTAAGCTTCCGTAGCCTGGCTTTAACAAGCATAGCTTGTTAAAACTTTATATTGTTGCCACTCGTAGCGAAGCGCAGAAAAAAAAATCTTCTGCGAAATTTATAAGTTTTTTTATTCCGACTTGGTAAATAGTAGTATTACATATTAAACACCAGTTATCAAGTGATTATAACAAAGTTAATTAAATAAATATATAGAGCAATTTGGAAAGTCAAAAGATAAAGTTGAAGAAAGTTTTAATTTGAACACGGGGCCCTTGACGTGCTCCTTAGCCTCACCCCGAAGACCGTAGCGCAGAAAAAAAGTCTTCTGCGTT